TTGATTATAAATTTTTTAATAATTATTTTAATGATGGTTTTTATTTTACAGGCTATTGCTTTTATTACTTTATATGAGCGTCATTTGTTAGGTAGTAGGCAGAATCGTTTAGGTCCCACCAAAGTAAGTTTTATGGGGGTGTTGCAGGCTTTGTTAGATGGTGTTAAGTTATTAAAAAAAGAGCAAATAACACCGTTAAATTCGTCAGATTTGTCTTTTTTATTGGTACCGGGTATTGCTTTTGTGGTAATGTATTTGGAATGATATATTTTGCCCTATTTTTTTGATTTTTTAAGGTTTGAGTATTCTATGTTATTTTTTTTGTGTTTAATTGGGTTTTCGGTGTATACTACTTTAATTAGGGGTATTGTTAGAAAGTCTAAGTACGGTATTGTGGGCGCTTTGCGGGCTAGTAGACAAAGGGTTTCGTATGAAATTGCTTTTTCGTTATATTTGTTGGCCATTATAATTCATTATAGGATTTTTTCTTTTGTGAGGGAATTTAATTTAAGTTTATTAATTATTTATTTGCCTTTTTTGGTAATAATTATTGCAGAATTAAATCGTGCACCTTTTGATTTTGCAGAGGGTGAAAGTGAGTTAGTAAGGGGGTATAATGTTGAGTACGCCAGAGTTGCTTTTGTTTTGTTGTTTTTAAGTGAGTATGGTAGATTAATTTTTTTTAGGGTTATAAGGTCTATGTTATTTTTTAAGTTTTCAATAATCGTGAGTTTTATAGTTTTTTCTATTATTGTTTTTATTCGTAGTTCTTATCCGCGTTTTCGTTATGATAAAATAATAACAATGTTTTGATTTAAGTTTTTACCTATTTCGCTAATTTTTTTATTTTATTTTTTTGTACTATTTGTATAAGTTAAAAATTAATCAAGTGTTTTTTTTAGATATTTTTATGTTTGTGTTTTTTTTACAGTTTTTGTTATATTTTAAGGAGGGAATGCTTAATAGTTTAGTTAAAAAGTTTTTAGGTGGTTTAATTAATGTGTTTAGTTATAGGAGTGTTTTGCCAATAAGATCAGTAATTTCATTTTTTACTTTTATTGTTTTATTAATTTGTTGTTTTGGTGGTTATTTTACTTATTCTTTTACACCTTGTGGAATAGTGGAGTTTACTTTTGTTTATGCTATAGTAGCATGATTAAGAACTTTGTTAACTTTTATTTCGAGAGAAAAATTTTCGGTTTATATAAGAAAAGGTGGTGATACTTATTTAAAGACTTTTAGAATGTTATTAGTTGAAATTGTTAGTGAGTTTTCTCGTCCTTTGGCTTTAACAGTTCGTTTAACGGTAAATATTATGGTAGGGCATTTAATTAGAATAATGTTGTACATAGGTATTGAAAATTTTATGGGGGAAAAATATGTTTGAGTAAGAATTTTAGCTATTATAATGGAATGTTTTGTGTTTTTCATTCAAAGTTATATTTTTTCGCGTTTAATTTATTTATATTTAAATGAATAATTTTAGTATAAAGAGACGTTAACTTAAGTTTAAAGTGTCAAATTTTTAATTTGAAAATGTATTATACACGTCTTATTGTGTTAATTTTAAGTTAACGTAGTTGCGGGAAGTTAATATAGCATAAGAAGTGCATTTGTTTTAAGCGCAAAAGATATAAGTTAACTAATGAGTTTAATACAAGTCTTCTAAATTTGTTTTAGGGTTACCTGCTCATTTTTGTTTATGTTTTTAATAATGTTTGTGATTTTTTTAAGTTTATTAAGATTAATTACTAATAATATTTTGATTTGATGAAGCATTTTTTTGTTAATAACTTTGGTATTTGTAATATTAAATAAACAAACCAATAGATTTAGAAGTTTATTTAATTATTTTGTTATGCAGGAGAGTTTAGGGTTATTATTTTTAATGTTTTCGTTTGGTTATTTGCAGTTGTTAATTGTAATATTTAAAATTGGAATGGCTCCCTTTCATTTTTGAATTTTTAGGGTTACAAATGGGGTTTTTGGTTTTAACTTAATGTGATTTTTGACTTTTCAAAAATTACCTTTTTTATTAATTTTTTTGCAGATAATGGTGGCTGAGTTAATCTTTTTTTTGATAGTAGGTTTGTTTTTTTGTTTATTTCAAATGTTATTAGTTAAAACTTATAAAAATTTATTAATTTTGTCTTCAACAGAGTCATTTAATTGAATTACGTTGGGTTTTGTAATGTCTTTTTTTAATGTTTTATTTATTTTTTTATATTATTTTTTATTAATATTAATAGTAATTCCTAAGTTTGAAATAATAAATGTTAGGAATTTAATTGGTTGGGAAACTATGTTAGTATTTATAAATTTACCTTTTAGGGTTAATTTTTTTGTTAAAATTTTTTCTTTAAGTGAAATTTTAAAGGTTCAAGGGGTGGGTATTTTGTTGTTGTTATTCATAATGTTTTTCTCTGCTCTTTCACTAAGATTTTGAATGGTTAATTTAAGTACAAAGTATTACAAAATAATTAAATACAACAAAAGAATTTTTATATTTATTGTTCCGCTCACTATTATAATTTTATTGTAAGATATGGGATTTCATTAGTAAAAATTTATTATGTTATCTTGATAAGGTAAAGTTCTTAGGATGAAATAAAATAAAATTTGTTGGTTAAATAAATGTTAAATAGATTTTACTATGTTTGATTACGGTTCAAAAAGATATACATTTTGTATTTGAAATAGTTAAGTTTATAGCTAAAGGTGTAATTTAGTTTAGAAAGAATATTTATTTTTGGTGTAAAAGGGTTTAATTACAAAAAATTTAATTTCATTAGTTTAATTTATAAAATATAACTCTGAAGAAGTTAGGATTTATGAAATAATTAAAAATAAAAATAATGTGATAAATTTTGTTACGTCTATGTTGGTTACGCTACCCACCAGAAAAAGTTTATCGGTGGGGTGAAATTTTGGTAGAATGTTGGGTATAGTGTTGATTTTTCAAATTTTGACTGGTACATTTTTAGCTTTTTATTATACAGCAGATGGTGCTTCAGCATTTAGAGCTGTACAATATATTATGTATGAGGTAAATTATGGGTGAATTTTTCGTTTGTTTCATTCTAATGGTGCTAGGTTATTTTTTATTTTTTTATATTTACATATTTTTAAGGCTTTATTCATAATTAGATACCGTATAAAAAAGGTTTGATTTTCAGGTTTAACTATTTATTTGTTGGTAATAATGGAGGCTTTTATAGGTTATGTTTTAGTGTGGGCTCAAATAAGATTTTGGGCTGCAGTAGTAATTACTAGTTTATTAAGTGTTATTCCTGTGTGAGGGCCTTCTATTGTGATATGAATTTGGAGAGGGTTCGGGGTTACAAGAGCTACTTTAAAGTTTTTTTTTGTGATTCATTTTTTGTTGCCGTGGGGACTATTAGTATTAATTATATTACATTTAATTTTTTTACATAGTACAGGTAGAACTTCTAGAATTTATTGTCATGGTGATTATGATAAAATTAGTTTTGGACCAGAATATTGAAACAAGGATGCTTATAATATAATTTTTTGAATTGTGTTCGTAGTATTTACACTATTATATCCTTATTTGTTAGGTGATCCTGAGATGTATATTGAGGCTGACCCTATAATAAGACCGGTGCATATTGTACCTGAGTGGTATTTTTTGTTTGCTTATGCTATTTTACGTGCGATTCCTAATAAGGTTTTGGGGGTTTTAGCATTGTTAATAAGAATTGTAATTTTTTATTTTTTTGGTTTTATTAATAATTATACCTCACCGTTAGGCAAACTTAATAAATTGTTGGTTTATAGGTTTATTGTTGTTGCAGTGTTTTTAAGATGGTTGGGACAGTGTTTGGTTGAGGAACCTTTTACAATGTTAAGGCCAGTGTTTTCAATAATTTATTTTGTTTTGATTTTGTTGTTGTTAACAGTATTTTATTTTAGAAAAAAATTATTTGTATAAATTATAAAAACATATTAAACATAGTTAGTATATAAAATATATTAGATTTAGGTTCTAAAGAAAAACTTATGTTATTTATCATAATTTTCATATTTTAAGTTTATCAAGCTACGCTTATTATATATTTTTTGCTTCATTGGGTTTAACTAGTTCATTGGTAATTTTTTTTAAATATGGGTTAGTATTACCGTTTATTTTTAGGTTGTTTACAGTTTTATTAATTTCATTTGCTTGGGGCAAGGATATTTCAATGGAAGGTTTAAGTGGGTATCATAATTTTTTTGTTATAGATGGGTTTAAATTCGGTGTAGTACTTTTTATTTTTAGGGAGTTTATATTTTTTTTCAGAATTTTTTGAGTTTTTTTTGATGCAGCGTTGGTACCGGTCCATGAATTGGGGGAAAGTTGGTCGCCCATGGGTATACATTTAGTAAATCCTTTTGGTGTTCCTTTATTAAATACTATTATTTTGTTAAGAAGGGGGGTGTCAGTTACTTGGGCCCATCATAGTTTGCTAAGTAATAAAAGTTGCACCAACAGTATGGTTTTAACTTGTATTTTAGCAGTTTATTTTACTAGTATTCAGTTAATAGAATATAAAGAGGCCAGCTTTTCTATATCTGATGGTATTTTTGGTAGGATTTTTTATTTAGCTACAGGTTTTCACGGTATCCATGTATTGTGTGGTGGTTTGTTTTTAGGATTTAATTTATTGCGGTTGTTAAAGTCCCATTTTAATTATAACCACCACTTGGGTATAGAGTTTGCTATTTTATATTGACATTTTGTTGATGTGGTTTGGTTATTTTTATTTGTGTTTGTTTATTGATGATCATATTGCTATGTTAGTTTATAATTAGAATGTGTAACTTGTAATTACAAGGTTTAATTAGCATTGGTAGAGTTTTTGTTATTAAGTTTTATATTTTTTTTTAAGCCTATTCTATTTTTTTTATTTATTGTTTTATTTAGCTTTGTACTGTTCAAAAATATTGCTTGAAGGGGGGTGTTTTTTGTTGTTGATTCTAATGTGTTTGTATTACTAATTTTTATAATAATTTTTATTTATGGTGTGGTTTTAATCAGAGAAAAGAATTTTAATTTGTTAATGTTAAGAGCTATTTTAATTATAATTTGTTTATTTTTTTTTATTTCTAGAAATATGTTAATATTATATATGTATTTTGAATTGTCTATATTTCCTATTTTAATTATAATTTTAGGATTCGGTTCTCAAATTGAAAAAATTAACTCAGGTTATTACTTATTGTTTTATGCGGCAATTTGTTCTTTTCCTTTTTTGTTTATTTATTATAAAAGAATATTTATATTTACTACGTGTTATTTTGATTTTAATATTTCATGAGAATTGTTTTTTATTTTAAGACTAAGATTTATAATAAAATTTCCTGTGTATTTTTTGCATTTATGGTTGCCAAAAGCGCATGTTGAGGCCCCCACCACGGCTAGAATGTTATTGGCCGGGTTATTGTTAAAATTAGGTACAGCGGGTTATTTGCGGATTTTAGGTTCTATAAATTTTGTTTATAATAACTTTTGAGTAATTATTGCTTTATTGGGGATAATTTTGGCGTCTTTTAGTTGTGTGTTTCAAAGAGATGCAAAATCTTTAGCTGCTTATTCATCAGTTACTCATATAAGATTTTTATTATTAACAATGGTTTATATTACAATAAGAAGCAAAGTTAGTGGGTTAATGATAATATTAGCCCACGGGTATACTTCGACATTAATATTTTATTTGGTTGGTGAGTTTTATCACACCACTTCCACCCGTATGGTTTATTTTTTAAATAGATTTTTTACTTCTAGTATTTTTTTTGGAATTATCTTTTCTTTGGTGTTTTTATCTAATAGGGGGGTACCGCCGTCATTGTCTTTTTTATCTGAATTTATAATTATTGTTAATAGAATAATTATTAGTAAATTGTTTTTTTTTATAATTTTTGTATATTTTTTAATTTCTTTTTATTATTCATTATTTTTAATTGTTTGTTGTATAATAGGAAAAAGTTATATTAATATAAATAATTTTAATATCGGTGTATCACTATCTACCGTAATTATAATGTTTAATGTTTTTTGATTGTCACTATTTTTTTAAATATGAAAAATATAACGGGTTATATTTGACCTTTTTGATTTTATAAGAGAAAAATTTTTATTGGAAGAAAAATTCCTCTTATATTAATATATATAAAAAGTATCAAGGAGGTTTGTCAACGTGATTAGAAAGGTCTAATCATAAAGATATTGGAACGTTGTATTTTTTGTTTGGTTTGTGATCAGGTATGGTTGGTACAGGACTATCTTTAATTATTCGTTTGGAATTAGCTAAACCGGGATTGTTGTTAGGCAATGGTCAATTGTATAATTCAGTTATTACGGCGCACGCTATTTTAATAATTTTTTTTATAGTTATACCAAGGATAATTGGTGGTTTTGGTAATTGAATAGTGCCTTTAATGTTGGGTGCACCCGATATAAGGTTCCCTCGTTTAAATAATTTAAGTTTTTGGTTATTACCTACGGCTATGTTTTTAATTTTGGACTCAGCTTTTGTTGATATGGGTTCAGGGACTAGGTGAACAGTGTATCCACCTTTAAGTACGTTGGGCCACCCCGGTAGTAGCGTGGATTTGGCTATTTTTAGTTTACATTGTGCAGGTTTGAGTTCTATTTTAGGGGGTATTAATTTTATATGTACTACTAAAAATTTACGTAGAAGGTCTATTTCTTTGGAGCATATAAGATTATTTGTTTGAACTGTTTTTGTGACTGTATTTTTATTAGTTTTATCATTACCTGTTTTAGCGGGGGCTATCACTATGTTATTAACTGATCGTAATTTAAACACTTCATTTTTTGACCCCAGTACTGGGGGTAATCCATTAATTTATCAGCATTTGTTTTGATTTTTTGGTCACCCCGAGGTTTATATTTTAATTTTACCTGCATTTGGAATTATTAGGCAATCAACTCTTTATTTAACTGGTAAAAAAGAAGTGTTTGGTTCATTAGGTATAGTTTATGCTATTTTAAGTATTGGTTTAATTGGTTGTGTTGTATGAGCACACCATATGTATACTGTGGGAATGGATTTAGATTCTCGTGCTTATTTTACTGCAGCTACTATAGTAATTGCAGTGCCTACGGGTGTTAAGGTTTTTAGTTGATTAGCCACACTATTCGGCATAAAAATGGTGTTTCAACCGTTGTTATTGTGGGTTTTAGGTTTTATTTTTTTATTTACCATTGGGGGGTTAACAGGTGTAGTTTTGTCTAATTCAAGGTTGGATATTATTTTACACGACACTTATTATGTTGTTAGTCATTTTCATTATGTATTAAGGTTGGGTGCTGTGTTTGGTATTTTTACTGGGATTAGGCTGTGGTGAACTTTTATAACGGGTTATGTTTACAATAAATTAATGATGTCTGTGGTGTTTGTGTTAATATTTTTTGGAGTGAATTTAACTTTTTTTCCTTTACATTTTGCAGGATTACATGGTTTTCCACGTAAGTATTTGGATTATCCGGATGTTTATTCAGTATGAAATGTAATGTCTTCATATGGTTCTATGGTTAGTGTATTTGCTTTATTTTTATTTTTATATACATTAATTGATTCATTTGGTAGAAGTAAAGTTATAATAAATGATCAGTTTATTAATAGTAGGCCGGAGTATAGTATAAGAAGTTATGTTTTTGGGCACAGGTATCAGTCTGAAATTTATTTTAGATGTTCTGTTATAAAATTATAAAAAACTTTTAGTATAAATTAGTATTTTTAATTGCAAATTAAAAGGTTAAAAGTTTTGATTAGTTAAATTGAATAAGATAGGATAAGTAAGTCTGTTAGGTTCATACCCTAAGGGTGTTTTCTCTTGTTATAGTTTTAAAAGTTTTAGTATAAATTTATGAAAGTATAAACTATTGTCAATAGTTAGGTAAAAACTTTAATGTTAAGTTCTTTAGTATAAGTAAGTATGTTTGATTTCCAATCAAAGGGTTTAAAGAATTAATTGGAAATTATTTTCAGGGCTATAATTTGAATTTTTCTAATAGTTTGTTTTCTAGATATATGGATTGATTTCATAGGTTTAATTGTAGGTTATTATTAGGTGTTTTGGTTTTTGTTGTTTTATTATTTGTTTATTTAATAATAAATAATTATTATTTTAAAAGTAAAAAAATTGAGTATCAGTTTGGTGAATTGTTGTGTAGTGTTTTTCCTACTTTGATTTTATTAATACAAATAATTCCATCTTTAAGTTTGTTATATTATTATGGATTAATAAATTTGGATAGAAATTTAACTATTAAGGTAACAGGGCATCAGTGATATTGAAGATATGAGTTTAGGGACATCCCAGGGTTGGAATTTGATTCGTACATAAAATCGCTGGATCAATTGAATTTGGGTGAACCTCGTTTATTAGAAGTTGATAATCGTTGTGTAGTACCGTGTGATACTAATATTCGTTTTTGTATTACATCAGCTGATGTAATTCATTCTTGGGCTTTGCCATCGATGTCTATTAAGTTAGATGCTATAAGGGGTATTTTAAGGACATTATGTTATAGTTTTCCCATAGTGGGGGTGTTTTATGGACAGTGTTCTGAAATTTGTGGTGCCAATCACAGGTTTATACCTATCGCGGTTGAGGTAACCTTGTTAGATAATTTTAAAAGTTGATGTTATTTAAATATGGATTAAGCTGTTTAGTTTAAAGAAAATTTTTATTTGTGGTATAAAAGATATTTGCGGCTATAAATTGTAATTTTTTATTATTAGGTATTGCATATCATTTAAAGAAAATTTTATTTTAATAAAATATAAAATTAAAAGGTAGAATTTTTATTATTTTTATTGTTTCATAATAAAAATTATAAAATTTAGGGTTGAAAAGTCGACTTTTAAGATATTTGTTTTAAATAGGTTATTTATTAGAAATTTATGTTAAAAAATAATTTTTATATAAAAAGTAAAAGTTGAAGTATTTTAAGGGTTAGTTTTATAACTGTTTATGTAGTTTGGTAAGTAAAATTAAAGGTAGTGGTGTGTTATTAATGTTTTAATAACTTAATTATTTTAAAATTAGTAGTAAAATTTTAAATTATTTAAAGTTTTTTAATTTAATAAAATAACTAAAGAATTAATCAAATGTTTATTAAAGACTTAGACTTTTTAATAAAGTTTGCTTCTGCCCAATGAATATAATTAAATGGCAGTCTTAGCGTGAGGACATTAAGGTAGCAAAATAATTTGTGCTTTTATTGAGTTCCAGTATGAATGAAGTTATTGGTTAATTATTTTTTTATTTTTTAATGAATTTAATTTAATATAAAAAAATATTGTTATAATAACACAAAGATAAGTCTTCGGAAATTCTATTTTAAAATTAATAATTATTAAATTAATTTTAAAAATTTTCTAGGGCAGAATTTTATATAATTTTATATACTATTAATAATTATAAGAATTACTCCGGAGTTAACAGAAAATCATACCTAATCTAGTTCTTATAGTAAGGTAAGTTTTACATCGATGTTGTATTTAAGTTTATTAAAAAAGGAGAAAATTTAAATTTTAAGACTGTTCTTCTTTTAATTAATTTAACGTGATATTAGTTTAATTCATTGCAAGATAGAATTGTTTATCTTGGTTGTTATTAATGTAAAGTTTTAATAGTACGAAAGGAAAATTAAAAAAAGTTTTAAACTTTTAAAAGAATTAAATTTCTTAATTTTAAATTTATTATTTGTGGCGTTGTTTGCGGTATTTTTGTTGTTGGCGTTGTATGTGTTTAATTTTGTTATAAGTGTTAAAAAAAATGATTTGTTAAAGATCGGAGCTTTTGAGAGAGGATTTGTAAGTGTAGGTAAAATTCAGAATTCATTTAGTATTCATTTTTTTGTTATAATGTTAATATTTGTAATTTTTGATCTGGAAATTGTTATATTTTTGGGTTTATTAATTTCAGACATAAGGTCAGTTATTAGGTTTTTTATGTTAATATTATTTATTTTTGGTGGGTTTTATATAGAATGATGATATGGTAAGTTGGTTTGGGTTGTTTAAAATTTTAATTAATATTATGGTTTATTTGATATCAATTAGATTTGTAATAATTTTGTTAATAATTATAATTTTACCAGTAATAAAATTAAGGTTGTTTTTTTTGGAGTGAGATTTTTTATCATTAAAATTTAATTTTTATTTTAATAGAATTTTATTTTCTTTTATTTTAGGTTTAGTAACATTAAGAGTTTTAATTTTTAGAACATATTATCTTCAAGGTGAGTTAAATTTTAATTATTATTATTTTGTTTTGTTAATTTTTGTAGGTAGTATATTTATGTTAAATTATAGTAGAAGGATTTTTACAATGTTGTTAAGTTGAGATTTATTGGGAATTTCAAGATTTTTTTTAGTTTTGTTTTATAACAATTGAGATAGAAATTCAGGTGCAATAAACACAGCTTTAACCAATCGTATTGGTGATTTTTTTATTTTTAGATTTTTTAGGGGTGTGTTATTTTATGGTTATTATTTTTTAAGTTTTGAGATGTTATGTAGTTCAATAATTTTATTATTGTTATTAACATCTTTTACCAAAAGAGCACAATTTCCTTTTAGGAGATGGTTACCCAAAGCAATAAGGGCTCCAACACCTGTTAGTTCTTTGGTTCATAGTAGAACGTTAGTTACAGCTGGATTAATTTTGTTAATAAATTTTAGTAAGGTTATGCTAAGTAATAATGTTATAATTATTATTTTATTAATTGGATTATTTACAATATTTTTTTCAAGTGTTGCAGCAATAGTTGAGGAAGATATAAAGAAAGTTGTAGCTTTAAGAACTTTGTCACAAATGGGGTTTTCAATAACAACATTGGGGTTGGGTATAAGTTTTGTAGCTTTTATTCATTTGGTTAGTCATGCTTTGTTTAAGAGTTGTTTGTTTATGCAGGTGGGATATATTATTCACAGCGATTACGGTCAACAAGATGGTCGGGGTTATGGTAATAACGGTAATTTGCCTATTTTTATACAACTTCAATTGTTAATTACGTTATTTTGTTTATGTGGGTTAATGTTTTCCAGAGGTATAGTAAGTAAAGATTTAATTTTGGAATTGTTTTTTATAAACAATTATATAATAATATTAAGATTAATATTTTTTATTTCTATTTTTTTGACATTTGGATATAGTTATCGTTTATGAAAAAGATTTTTTTTAAGATTTAGCAAAGTGGTGAGGGTGTTTAGGACCACCGTGGTAATAAATTTTTTAAGTTTAGGGTTGGTAGTATTTTCTGTAGTTTTTTTGTGATGATTAAATTATAATTTATTGTTAATGCCTAGATTATTTTTATATTTAGATTTTTATGTACCATTGTTTTATGTAGCATTAATTATTTTATTTAGTTATTTAGTATTTAAAATGTTAATTAAAGAATTTGCGTATAAATTTTTAGTTGATTATTTGGCTAAAAATGTAATTTATAAAGTAAAAAATTTAAAATTTATAGATAATAATTTAAATAAATTTGGTTATATGGGTTTTAATTTTTTAGGCATTTTTAGAACAGTATTTACAGGATATATAAGGGCGTTTAAGTATAATAATCTTATTATTTTAATATTTTTTTTATTTTTATCATTATAATGTGGGGCTATAATTTAAGTTTAAAATATGTAATTTGCATTTACAAAATTTTAGCTCTAAATGAGTTAATTAATTAAAATTTATTAGCTTTATAATACATTATATAATATATATAAATATATTATATTAATTAATATAATATATTGTATAAAAATGAAATCATGAAAAGATTTCAAGTTTTAATTATTATTAAAAGTAAAACACAGTTGAATAAATTAATAAACTAAATACGAACGATGGAAGTGAAGTATTTTATAAAATTAATTGGCTGTGTTTTACTTTGTATATAATAATTTCTTCCATATATATATATGATATTGTACTTTTTGCAGTGTATAGTTTAATTAAAATATAGTATTTGGGTTATTAAGATTTGATCACTGATAGAACAGCGTGGGTGTGTAATATGGTAAAACTTTTAGTTTAATTTAGAATTTTTCATTTACACTGAAAGGGTTAAAAGTTTTATTTTTATGTTTTTTTTAGGGGTGTCGTTGTTAAGTGGTGTGTTGAGTTATATAAATATAGATCCAATAAAAAGAAGTTTTTTTTTAATTTTAAGAATGTTGATGTGTATGCCAATATTGTCTTTTAGAGGTTATGCGTGATTTTCTTATTTTATTTGTTTGTTATTTTTAAGAGGTATTTTTGTAATTTTGGTGTATTTTTCTAGGTTGTCGAAAATTAATTTAGTAAAAAGATATTTGGTGTTAGTGAGGTTGTTGTTAAGGTTGTTTGTTGTTAAAATTTCGTATAATAATATAATGTATAGCGTTAGTTTAAATGTTTTTTATTACAGTATTTTTTGGGTAATTATTGTTTTTATTTTATTAATTTTATTGTTTTTTATAAATTTTACTAGATATTTTTTAAATTTTTCGGGTGCATTGCGGAAAGTATAAGTATTATAGTATTAAAACTGTGAAATAGTCGAGTGGATTTAAAATTGTTTTGAAAAATTATTTTTATATTTATTAGATTGTTTATGTTGTTTTTTAAGTGACATCGTTTTATTTTTATTTTAATTGCATTAGAATTTTTAATAATAAGTTTATTTATTAAGTTTATGGGTTTAATGACAGAAATAATGTTTTTTTATTTTATGTGTTTTTCGGTTATTTCAAGAATTTTAGGTATAATTGTAATAGTGGGGGGTATAAAGTTTTATGGTAATGATCAGTGTATTTATTAGTTTTATAGTTTTATTTTAAAAGTTTAGTTATAGATTTAAGTTAAGTTTAAACTATTAATTTTCAAAATTAAAAATTTTAATCTATAAGTACGATATTGGGATTTGAGGCTTTAGTATAAAATTAAAGTATAATTTATTTTCAATAAATAGGTATTAAGTCTTATAATATAAAGATTGCTTTTATAGATTTAAAATTTGATTATGGTTTTAAAATTGTTAAAATAGTATTATTTAATTTTAATTTATTAAGTGGGCAATAAAAATTTACCCCGGTAATTAATTGTTTGTAAAATACTTGTTCCAGAATAATCGGCTAGGCTTGTAAAAATTTAAACTTTATTTTGTTTTAATTATAATTTTTTTTATTAAAGTTTGAAAGATCATAGGTTAAATTTTGATTTTTGAAAAAGTTAAATTATAATTTTAAAATTTGGTAAACGAATTAGATTAGTACCTAATTAGTCAAAGATTAAAAGAGCAGAAGTAAAGTGGTATTTAAACTGAAAGAATATTGGCAGATTTTCTAAATTATCTTTGGAGGTTGAGTAATAATTGAGAACCCTCATTAACTACTTTTAAATTAGTCTCATGTATGATCGTTTATTTTATGCTTAAGGTATATAATAAAAAATTATTATTTAGTAAAATAGATATATATTTGGTTTATGTAGGAGTAAAATTTGACCTACAATAATTAAAATTGTGGATTATTGTTAAAGTTAACAAGATGAAAATGTAAAAGACAGTAAAAAAATTTTTATGATTTTTTGAAGATTATTTAGATGTGGTACAAATCATCCATCAATTGCCCAAAGGGGAGTAAGTTGTAGTAAAGTAGATTTAGGGGAACCTAAATCTAGTAATAATAAACTATTTATTTTTTGTTTTGAAAACAAAAATTAAGAAATTTATTCTTGTAGTTTTAAGAGTTAGTTTAAAGGTAAGAATTGTTGACTGTTAATCAAAAGGTTTACTCTTAAAAGAATGTAGTTTAAATAAAAATATTAGATTGTAAATCTAAAGTTGGTTATTCTTG